TATCCCCCTCTAGGGGTATTTTAGTGATAGGTTCTATAGGAACTGGACGATCCTATTTGGTCAAATACCTAGTGACAAACTCCTATGTTCCTTTAATTACGGTATTTCTGAACAAGTTCCTGGATAACAAACCTAAAGGTTTTCTTATTGATGATAGTGACGATATGGATCGTAACCTTGATACGGATCTGTTAACTATGATGAATGCGCTAACTATGGATATGATGCCGGAAATAGACCCATTTTATATCACCCTTCAATTCGAATTAGCAAAAGCAATGTCTCCTTGCATAATATGGATTCCAAACATTCATGATCTGGATGTGAATGCGTCGAATTACTTATCCCTCGGTCTATTAGTGAACTATCTCTCCAGGGATTGTGAAAGATGTTCCACTAGAAAAACTCTTGTTATTGCTTCGACTCATATTCCCCAAAAAGTGGATCCCGCTCTAATAGCTACGAATAAATTAAATACATGCATTAAGATACGAAGGCTTCTTATTCCACAACAACGAAAGCACTTTTTCACTCTTTTATATACTAGAGGGTTTCACTTGGAAAATAAAATGTTCCATACTAATGGATTCGGGTCCATAACCATGGGTTCCAATGCACGAGATCTTGTAGCACTTACCAATGAGGCCTTGTCGATTAGTATTACACAGAATAAATCAATTATAGACACTAATACAATTAGATCCGCTCTTCATAGACAAACTTGGAATTTACGATCCCAGGTAAGATCGATTCAGGATCATGGGATTCTTTTCTATCAGATAGGAAGGGCTGTTGCACAAAATGTACTTCTAAGTAATTGCCCCATAGATCCTATATCTATCTATATGAAGAAGAAATCATGTAATGAAGGGGGTTCTTATTTGTACAAATGGTACTTCGAACTTGGAACGAATATGAAGAAATTAATGATACTTCTTTATCTTTTGAGTTGTTCTGCCGGATCGGTCGCTCAAGATCTTTGGTCTGTACCCGGACCCGATGAAAAAAATGGGATCACTTCTTATGGACTCGTTGAGAATGATTCTGATCTAGTTCATGGCCTATTAGAAGTAGAAGGCGCTCTGGTGGGATCCTCACGGACAGAAAAAGATTACAGTCAGTTTGATAATGATCGAATGACATTGCTTCTTCGGCCCGAACCGAGGAATCCCTTAGATATGGATATGATGCAAAATGGATCTTGTTCTATCGTTGATCAGAGATTTCTATATGAAAAATACGAATCGGGATTTGAAGAAGGGGATGGGGCCCTCGACCCACAACAGATAGAGGAGGATTTATTCAATCACATAGTTTGGGCTCCTAGAATATGGCACCCCTGGGGCTTTCTATTTGATTGCCCCGAAATGACCTGGCCCAATAGGGAAATCCCAATGAATTGGGCCAGGTCATTTCGGGGCAAGCGGATCGAAGAGGATGAGCTTCAAGAGTTGGAGTTCTTACAGAGTGGAACCGTGCAGTACCAGACACGAGATAGATCTTCCAAAGAACAAGGCTTTTTTCGAATAAGCCAATTCATTTGGGACCCCGCAGATCCACTCTTTTTCCTATTCAAAGATGAGCCTTTTGTCTCTGTGTTTTCACATCGAGAATTCTTTGCAGATGAAGAGATGTCAAAGGGACTTCTGACTTCCCAAACAGATCCTCCTACATCTATATCTAAACACCGGTTTCTCAAGAATACACAAGAAAAGCACTTCGAATTGTTGATTAATCGACAGAGATGGCTTAGAACCAACAGTTCATTATCTAATGGATCTTTCCGTTCTAATACTCCATCTGAGAGTTATCAGTATTTATCAAATCTGTTCCTATCTAACAGAACGCTATTGGATCAAATGACAAAGACATTGTTGAGAAAAAGATGGCTTTTCCCGGATGAAATGAAAATTGGATTCATGTCACAGGAGAAAGATTTCCCATTCCTTAGCCGGAAAGATATGTGGCCACGAAAGAGGGATTAAGTGGAACAGAATTGACTGGGCGGTAGAGTCGTGGAAACACTTGTTTCTTCCATATTTGTGACCTTAGCTCCATGGAACAAAACAATATGTTACTGCTGAAACATGGAAAAATGAAAATCTTAGATCAAAACACTATGTATGTATGGGTGGTATGAACTGCCTCAACCAGAATTCTTGAACAGCGCCCCTATTAGAGCCTATTGCTCACTACATCAAAAAATTTCCATTAATGAAAGATGTAAATCCATTGGAAAATAAAAAATACGCATGTCTGATGAAATGGTTGTTACTATCTGTTCCAAGAACGAATCATTGGTTTAACTGAATAACTAAATAAAATAGATAGACCTTTCTCTTCGTCTCAGGTCGATGGGTCTTATCAATTAGAAGATCTACTATATGGATGGATAATACACATTCAAGTTGACCGATTCGAATTGTTTTGTTCGGAAGCAAAGATATCCACGGGGCGGTTCGTCCTATTCAGATATTCACGCCCAAGAAGTACTGGATTC